TTCTCCTGAAACCTGGAGCTAGAGGGGCTTTTCTCTGTATGCACGAGTATTCAATGCAGTAATGTTGGTTAGGCGAAGACTGATGTATAATTTAAGGTAGCGGACGATCATGCAGACTCTTTTTCGTCTGCACCGTCTTATCAGTGAAGGGAAGCGCGCACTCTCCTTCTTAATAGTAGCCGCCCTTCCTTTGATATCTTCTGATATATTGAGAATGCTGCAGTAGTTTGCTTTCACCTCGTCATGGTGTGAGTGGTTCCGGGCTTGTGTATCCACTTCATATTCCATTTTTTCTACTTGCTCCCCCCCTGACTTGGGGTTTCCCTCGATGTCGTTGGATGAAACTGGTGGTCGGATTACCCCTTCGTACGGTAACAAATCCCACGCATATCTTCTTTGTCTGTCACACCGTACGTCGCCCGGCTTAGAGTAGGGGGCAGCCTCCCCAACAGACGTAGGTTGCGTATGAGCCTCCAGTAGGACTCTGGCACCCGAACTGTAGAAATGGGTCCCGAACTAGAGGTGGTTTGATGGGCGCTCTTTGGGTTCTTAGATCAGGCGGCTACTTTACTCACTTAGCATCCTACGTAGGCGGGGGGAATCAACACCCCCCTCAACTGCCAATGGCCAAATCCTTACCCATACGAGAACTTGACTGAGCTAAATTGGCGACTTTTCGATCTGCTGTGTCCTACTAAAGAAACTCTACCCTTACAATGCTCATTATAGAATACTGCGATTTTTTCCTTCCTTTCATAATATGACTAATCTGCAAAGGTCGGCGAAGTGAAGAAATGCAGGATGACCAAAAACGAACTCACGGAAGTTCGATCAACTATTCCCATTTTATTTTAACCAACTATGGTAGATATGACAAACTATATTATATTTAGCTATTAGCCTTCAGACTAGCACCATTCCTTGCTTCTTAATAAGGCTGTAATGTAGAAATGATTGAAAAAAGGGCAAACCCCCCTTTTCGGAATCCACTCGAACGGAAGCTTGGTAAACTTTTGTTAAGTAAAACAAGATATAGAATAGAATCTCACGGTTCTAGAACAGCAGCGGCTTACCAGCTGCTGAAAGCGCACCACTCGGGCAACTGACTGATCAGGGTCTGTCTCTCCAATGAATGGTTCTGCTCCTGTATTTTTCCCTAGCTATTTTTGCTTATACTCGGGTCGATCGGACATAACCACTTCCAGCAGGAATCGCTACAACCGACGTTCTTTAATTCGGTAATCTAATGGAGGGGGAATGGTCGCCGGTGGGTCATTCGCTAGATCGAGATCGTAATCAACCGCATTGCACGAACTGCATCATAGATAGAGATCGAGGTACCAATCGACTGCATCTCTTTCCGGCTATTCAATAAAGTAGATGAAGGGAGTCCACTCCATACGCATCCACCCCGGGAGAAGGGTTTTGATCAACCAACCGCGCCCATTATATATACCCCTCTCGATCCACCAATAGTGGGCATGGAGGATGGGGAAAGAAGATCAGACTCGGTTGACTTACTCACTGCCGGCGAATTCAAGAGATCGCATTATTAACTAGACAGGCATGCACGGAAAAGAGGATTAGTTGACGGATAGTTTCTTAAATGCTCCACTTCTAGGCGGAAAGACATCGTGAGTCACGGGCGAGGAACCATTCTCCTCACCGGAAATTTAGTCAGTTAGGTTTCACCCGAGTGAGGGGATGGCACCCAGGACCTCTAGTTAGGCAAGCACTGATGAGGGGAGCATGTGGGTTAGTCCTTTCTGGTTCCCGCGAAACTAAGGTAACCACCGCGGAGGAGTCCACTGTGACAGCCACCTTCCTATGGCTCTCCATCCATGCTATCATCAAGCCATGATACAGGGACCATAATTCAGCAGCTGTAACTGAGCATATTCCGAGGTTTAGGCAAAAGAAATGCTGGTGAAGGTTGTGAGGGATGAGTTGCTCCCACACTGGCCTTGCTATAGGACAGTCCCTTAGAATGTGTAGGCAGTTTTCCACTGGGAATCCACAGCTTTTGCACGAGCAATCAGTGGTTAAGTGCCTGGTGAGACGCACCTTATTTGTTAACAATCGTCTTGTCTGGCTAGCCAAAAGCAGTGCTTTAGTTTAGGCGGGATCTTCCCCTTCCAGAGACTCGCCCACTCTGCCTCTTCATCACAACTGGCTTCTTCCTCCAAGAGATCATATGCAGCTTTTGAATGGAATTTGCCATTATTGGACCCCTTCCAGCTCATAGTATCTGGGCAGCTGTCCTCTGTGGATATATGGATGGCACGTATACATTTGATCACATCTTCAGGTAACCCATGAGAGAACCTTTCCTAGTTCCAACTGCCTCTTCCATCTGTGTAGTCCCAGATTTTATAGTCCATTTCCTCAGCCGGTATAGTGCCCAAAGCGCAGGCTAACAACGGTTGGTCCCCTATCCATAGATCTTTCTTTCCAGAACTTTCTTGTTTTCCCATCTTCCACAATCCACTTAGTTCCTTTCTTCAGCAACTCTTGACTCCTGAAAACGCTCCTCCATGTATATGAAGAGTTAGAAGTGGCCTTGCATTCCAGCAAACTTAAATTTCTGTGGATACTTTCCTTTTAGCACTGCAGCCCATAATTAGTCTGGTTCAGAGAAGATTTTCCGTCCCATACGTGCCATTGAGGCAGTGTTGACCTTGCTCATGCTCCTTAGGCCTAGGCCCCCTTCCTTTTTTGCTTTACACACCTTATCCCAAGCCACTAAATGTTTCCTCTTTTTGTTATCCTTGTTCCCCCACACAAATCCGCAGTTCCTTCTATCTATTTTAGTTCTATTTGAACTTTCGTGGAGATAGAAATCCCCTCGCGTTTACCTGATTTCTTTCCACCCGTATCCTACTCCCGCCCATAATGGTCCCCAATGTCATGATCTGGCCGGGTCGACCCAATCATGAGAGTCAGTTTCTCCCGTAAGAGCGTATCGAACAGAAGACCTGCTCCGCTCTCGAGGCAAGGTAGATTAGCCCAAAAAGGTAAGCACGAACATGAATGTAACTCGCATTCTTTCTGGTCCTCCTTTCGGGATATAAGAACGCGAGCGGTGGGCGGTTCTCACTGAAGGAAGTTTTACCGAACATCATGTCCAGGTCTGCAAGCCTACTCCTAGAAAGAGCTAGCCACGGAGCTTGGATACGGGCTGCCTAGGTATTCAAGGTACATCACAAACAAGAGCTAAGTCTAGTCCGTGTCTAGCCAAACTCTAGCCGGGATAGACATTCACGAGTACGAGAAGGAACTACCACTCATTAGTACAAGCCTAACAAGAAAAGGGGCCGGTTGAAGGACCGGGCAGATCCGTAAACCGCCTTCGATTTGCTCCCTTTGAGGTTCTCTAGAACTCCTGTAAAAAAGGGGTCAAATAGTAAGCCGAGGGAAAAGAAAAGCGTCTGCAGACACCTCCTAGAAGAATTCGTTTTCCCAAAAATAAAATAGTGCAGTACCTTTATCGGTCTAGTGACTAAGGGTTTGGTATTCAAACTATCCCAAGGATCGATGTAATTGAGAATGAATTCTGCTAACTGTCTAGCCCCCTATGTCGACTTTAAAGCATCTCGTAGTTGAGAGGCCCCTCGGGGAGAGAGCCAACATGGACAAGGACTTCGGCTCCCCCCAAGGAGAAACTTCAACTAGCGCCCCCATAGATCAAGGCCGAAAGCTACTAGTCTCCTTCTTGCGGACCACTAAACGTTCCCAGGGCAGTCAAGATAGTGAACTTGACTGGCCTTCCTCGTTAGACGAATTAGTTAACTATTGAGCTATCAAGCCTAGGAAAATCCTGCTTTTCAGAAAGGAAGCGAACCCTTAACCCTTGCGGGAAGGTCTCCCGTCAGACTGGTATTCTACTCCTTGCTATCTCACTACCCGGCTATTCCTGTAAGTGCTTAAGCCCGACACACGAAACCGTCCATTTAGCTAGCAATCTGCTATATCCGAAGATGAAGCGCCCACTTGAACCCGGGGCAAAGACTACTTGACTTTCTCCAGGTTAGCTCAAAGGGAGCTAGGACTGGAAGAAGCTTCAAGTGGTGAGAAACTTAGCTCTCTGGCTAGACTCTCGAAGGACGTGATCAATCGTTTTCCCTCACGGTACTACTTAACGGAAGACGGGGGAGTGCTGAAATGGAACAACCAGCTTGCAAAAACCTCTACTGCCTGTTCTGGTTTACATGTGCAATTAGGACTAGTGACTGAAACGGTTGAAAAGTCTTACCTTCGCTTCCTTCATTCGGTTTCTGGTTCTTGGCTGAACCAACCAGTGGCGCTAAACGCCCTCAAAGCAATACGGTATGCTGTTTCTACGCTGTCCAGCAAACACAAATGCAATTCGTGCTCAGCTCGAATATTGCCTCTTGTCTCCCTCCTTCACTCTATATCGTAGAGACAATAGGTTAAACTCCTCCATGTACTCTCTCATAGATATTTAAAAAGAAAAACAACCTTGTCTCAGATTCTTAAACTTATTTAATAAGTCCGCTTCGAGTAGAAATGAATCCTTAAACTTAAGAACTTCTTGTTCCCCGTAGCGCTTCTCCTCCTGCTCCCTCTTCTGTCGTACATGTGCTCACCATAAGCCTCAACATCCGCTTTAAGCCCGATGACAGAAACAGTGGCTCTGGAGGAAGATCAAAAGTATCCACTCCCTTCGCTCGAGGATCTCTATTCATCTGACTCTCATTTTTTTTTCCGATGAGGAAGACAATGAAGAAGGATGGACCGTGTGTACCAAGCGCAAGGCGAGCGAAAAGAAGAAGATACAGCCTTCCCCCACGAGAACAGAAAAACCAACAGACCACGAACACCAGCACGCATGAAAACAGCCCTTTTGAAAGCATATCCAAGGCGCGGCGCGGGCATCCATCAAATCTTCACTTATAGACATAAAGAAGAAGATCTATTAACACGCACGGCTACCTATATAACAAGTTGCCTCTGACCTTTGTCTCACGACCGCAAATAGAACCTGTAGCTTCATGCCCTGACCTGAACTGAACTACTACTGGCTTAGCTGCCTAGCTACTAAAAACTTGGCACCCGTCCTGCCAATATAAATAAGTAAGATTCCACTCAGGGCGCACTTGTTAGCTACAGTTCCCATCTGTCTTGTAAAGAACTAGAACTCGAACTGCCCGCAGTTACGAGACTAGCTCCCCTGGCCGTAGCAACTACAGTAACTCTTGCTCCTGAGCTTCCAAATCCTTACTTCAGGGGATTAAGGTAGCGTTAGCTACTTGCTTGTATTAGAGTAGGACAAGGTTCGGTTTTCAAGACCGACTCTTTCAACCCTTTACTCTATTCCTTCCTATTTCATATCATACTTGGGAACTACTATCTCTAAGTCCGGAATAGCGACCTTGGTTCAACTCCTAGCTCGAAACGCTGCCAACTCCTTACTTAGATTTCAGGGGGTTAAGGTAGTTTACTTGCTGGCTGATAAGTCAGGTAACGAAGCCTAAGATTAGATGACTGATTAGATTACTAGTTTGTTTAACTGAGGTTCCCCGCCTAAGTCCCATATCTTAAAGTAAAGACTATAACTCAACAGCAAGCTGCCTTTACTTGGCTTCAAGTCCCATAAGAGAAGGAATGATTCTCGCTTAGCGCTTGTGCTAAGGAAGAATAGCTGGAATTTATAACCTAGCTACAAACTAAAAAGCCTGGCTTTATCAAAGACACAACGTAGATCGTAGACCAGTAGCTACTTGCCTGGTGAAAGGCTTGCAGACCTTTCTTAGCTTAGAGTCCCAAAAGGTGTTATAAGCTGGAAGCTAAGAAGCTACTCGTTTATGAGTAGGAGTTCCCATCGGTCCAGAACTAGAAGTAAACTAAAAACCTGGATTTGGCTAAAAGGACCTATTATTTGCATTCTCCTATTTTTCCCTATTATTCTTATTCTAAAGTACCATTTTAGCTCCTTTTCCCGACAACAGATCGGAGATCTTACTTTCTCAAGTCATACGTCTTTTGTTCAGCCAACAGTGTTCCGCTCTACTTATTATTACTTACTAGCGCCCTTCACTTCAACTCATACATACTACTTTACTTCCAGCTTATTCCCAAATCAAAGCTACTTGCTTATAAGAGAAGAGCAAGGTGCGTAGCTGGCTTGTTAAAGCATGGAAAGGTATCCAGAAAGAACAGTAACAGCTATGATATAGGCGCCCTCTCACCTAAGACCCGCTACTAAGGGTTGAAAGTAGCACAATCGGCTATAGAACTCCAGATCTACGAATAGCCGCGGGCAAGCACCTTTAACAAGCAAGCGTAGCACCTTTGAGTTCCCGGGGTGAGGTGCGAAGCTAGTTCCCGAGTAAGTAGCTAAAGCAAGAGGGCAATCAAGCAAGCGATTGTAGGTACGCTAAGTTTATATATTATCTTATATCTTATATAAGATAAGCAGATTGGTGTGGAACTAGATCCTCTGCTAGAGTAAGAGTTGTTGTGTAGCCAAGTTCACCTGCCCAATGCCAATGATACGAAGAGCTAGCTTTGCTACCCAGAGAAAAGTCTACTTGCTTGCTAGAGAAGGTGACCCTTTCGTTTTCGGGTTTGCTTGTCGTTTTTGTTTGAACAGAGATTCAGTTAGTGTTCCGTGTACCCGGGTAGAAGGTCGAAAAGAAAGACAATAAAAGAATTTAGAATAACAATATCCAGAATTGCTTACTTAAATAACTCAGCGCATCAAAAATCAGAGTCACCAATAACTGATCTACGACCATCCTTTAGAAATAGGCTTAATCGGTTCGAATCCGAATAAGGGCTTCTCTTTTTTTTCCGGTATGCGGCTCCGCGATAAAGGAGCGAAAGAACAAAGACGGATAAGTAATGAAAAAACGTAAATACGATTCACTAGGATCTATCTACGAAAGGTCTTCAAGCCTTATGCATCTTCTACCGAATGCACTTCTCAAAGTGCCGTGAATGAAGAACAACTGATCTACGACCATACAACTCACTGATCTACGAGCATACAACTCACTGATCTACGAGCATACAACTCACTGATCTACGAGCATCCTTATGTTTTGGACCTAAATTGCCCCACTTTATCTCCCCCCCGGGTTAAGGAAGAGGGGGAGGGGCCTTCGCATCATAGTGGGGAAAAAAAAACCTCAGAGTCTGAATCTGAAGTTTCAGATATTAACACCGTTTTATCTTCAAACAGAGAAATGGAGGTAGCTTCAGCCCAAGGAAAAATAGAGCAGGAGGTAACTAACATTGCTAAGGATACCGGGTTCGAGTTGTATGAAGAGGAGTCCCATGTATTGGGCCAGTGGGTGCACGGAGAATCATCAAATCCATCCACTTTGGATGCGATTTTGCATGACCTCCGTGAGAATAGAGAAAAGAGTGAATGGTTTTCAAGTGCTATTGATGCCTATTCCCATCAATTTGTTAGGCGCTTTGTAAAAGCCCCCTTGAGCAATTTGACATTCTCCCATTGATTCCTATAAATATAGATAACTTGTATTTCTCATTCACAAATTAATTCTTTGCATGCTTGGTTCGGAGAGCACCCGTGAGACTAGCGACCCGGTCCACTTATAGTCGTGCCATCACGCTTTCTTGGCTCGACACCCCAAGGCCTTCGTGGACTTTTTGAAGCTTCCTTATGCCCAAGGTGCCTATCATAGGCTTGGGGCCCACGCGAACTCTGTTTTTTAAAAAAGAAAACCGAAAAACCCTGTTTTAAGGTAGTTTACTTGCTGGCTGATAAGTCAGGCTTTTGACAGGATTTCAGCTAAGGCACTCGGTATGGGTTTTCTTAGATCTACGACCAACCTCTTCACGATAGTGCCCCTGATGACACCATAAAGCGTCGTTTGGCATTTTTATGCTCGCTTTCACTCTGGGCTATTTCATAGCGCCTTTCCTTCTTTTTAATAGTACCTATCTCTGTAACCAGCATAAAGCAAGAGACTGCAGTTATCCGGATGGCAGGGTGCGAAGCAGTGCTTAATAGCAGGCAATTGGCTGATATAGCTGTCCAACGGTTAATGGCAGGAAACTATGATCTACGACCAACCTTCCTTCTCCTTCGGACCCTTGTCTTTGTAACCAGAAATAAGCAAAGAACAGCGAGTCAGCAGGGCAGCAATAGCTGTTGGTTGTTCCTGCTTTTGAGTTGGTTGATGGCAGCGGAACGGGTAATGACCTGTTGTTAATGGTCAGGCGGCTTCCGATGTATGATTAATGATGGGCGTGGAACGACGACAGAGTCAAACTGGGCTGGGCACTCAGCAGTAGAAGTCTCGGCTTCGCGCCTCATTTCCGTGCCGGACAGGTTGGGGATAAAGGAGGATATGAAATAGTCTTTTCCGGTTTTCTTCGATAGCAGAAGTTGGGGGTGTATAGCTCAGTTGGTAGAGCATTGGGCTTTTAACCTAATGGTCGCAGGTTCAAGTCCTGCTATACCCAAACCTGCCTTACACTTTACTATGAGTAAGGATGCGTAGTAGCGTTCAAAGATCACTCTTTGGCCTTTAGACTCGCTTCGATTAAAAACCTTTAAGTGACAAGGATCGATGTAATTGAGAAGGAATGGTCGTAGATCATAGTTCTAAGGTCTCAAAGCCTTAGCAAGGCTATTCAGTAAGTGCGAGAAGGGATCTATAGCAAGGGCAGTGGCAGCCCGGTCTACCCAAAGAAAGGCAGAGTTGAGGTCGGATAGTGAAAGAGGGTAGTGGCCTCTAATCATCATAGGTAACTACGTAGTTAACGAAGTAAGCAGATCAAAAAGGCAAGTGAACGGATTTGTAAGGAAACATATGAAGACAGGGAGGGCCCGAAGTGGCTCAATGGAAAGGATGAGAAGGTCTTCAAGCCTCTGCAGGCTGTTCCTTGGGCTAAAACTCTTTGGAACCACTTCTCTATTCCTAGACACTCGTTTATTGCGTGGCTTGCCATTAAGGACAGGCTGGTAACTCAAGATAAGCTGATGTTATGGGGTCTTCTGTCTAATGCCAAATGTCTTTACTGCCAATGCACCATGGAAGACAGAAATCACCTCTTCTTCAATTGTTCTTTCACTAGGTTGGTCGTAGATCAGTTATTATCTGTGTGGAAAGAAATCAATGCCCTCTTCCTTCTCAATTACATCGATCCTTGCTAGTAGACCTATTGGCACTTGGGATCAAGAACTTAACTGGATTATGGCACATGGGAGGAAGAAGAATTTGCTTGCTACTATCCGGGTGGTCGTAGACCAGTATACTAGTTGAATTGGTCTACAATCATAGTTGTAGGGAAGTTTACTTGTTCCAACACTCCATTCCTTCTCAATTACATCGATCCTTGTCAAAATCACCAATCCTATCATCACCTGCAAAAATGAATGGTGATTGTGATCCTCTTCTCTTGACCAGATGTTTTCAGGGTGGTCGTAGATCAGAAAAGTCGGAGCAGCAATATAGTAGACTTGAAGCCTGCGGCTCCCTTGTCGAGGATTCCAACTAGCAGTGTACAATTATGCCCAGAATTGAGATGTACCAATACTTCACAACGTAGATCGTAGACCAAGCATAATGAAAGGAACTCGAAGGAAGTAGAGGCGAACAGCCGGCATTTCAAGCAAATAGAGAGCCCCCGCCCGTTTGAGTCGTTGCGAGCCGGAAAGCGTACCGGCAGTTTGAGTCGCGAAAGGGCCGCTTGCTTAATTATATTATTTTATAATAATAATAGATATATAAATAAAGAAAACCATTTTCTTTTCCAATTGCTCATTCCCGGGAAGAGGAAGAAGCAGATAGAGCAAAGGCCTCCTCTTTCCGTCCGCTCTTCCCGAAGTGAGCGAATTGCATGTAGAGATCCGTAGGGGCTTATAGTTTAATTGGTTGAAACGTACCGCTCATAACGGTTATATTGTAGGTTCGAGCCCTACTAAGCCTACCACCCCCTTCTCTTCACCCGATACAAGGCAGTCGAAGTCCCCGCCACCCTGCAGATCTCAATCTAGCGACGGCACCTGGAACCACACTGCTGCCGCTGCCCTTCGGGCACGCCTCCTACGCTTACCACTCACCTACGCTCTTGCAGCATGCCCAATACGGCTTTCGTAATACGCGAAGCAGCCGAGCGATAGCTCTTCGATCGCTATATTCTTGCGATAGCGAAGGTTTTTAATCGAAGTAACGGCTTTAGGCAAAGAGCGATAGCGAAACCCTTAATTATTAAGTCTTGTTCCCGAACAACGATCGTTCATTACGGCCGGCCCGACCAAACACTGAAAGCCCGGTCCGGGCAAGCTATATTATGGAACTGATCTGACCGAACTGGGTCTAATGGAACAAGATCTCGATCTCAATAAGGAATTGGAATCTGGAAGGGCCGGCAAGAATCAATGCAATAGCGAGGGGGTGGGCCAAGCCCACCCAAGCCTCTAAGAGAGAGTAGATGCGAAGGTTCGGATCAAAGATCTTCGCGAGACGGCCCATGAATCTCGATAATCGAGCGCGGGGCTTGAAGACCCTACCGCATTCCTAGCCTTTACTTGTCTTCCTGGTATTTTTGGGAAAGGGTCATTTTTTGCTTTTTCGAAAGACTCTTAAGACGATAGGAACACTCGTCGGAGGAATAGCAATCATAGGGAGATTCTTTCTGGTGTGGGGAGATCCGTTTCATGCTATCGGGTGGGCCAAGCCCACCCAAGGTTCATGGCTCTATCAGTAGAAAGTTTCCTTCTCAAATTGACTATCCCTCGGCGATTGGCCCCTTTATTATTAGTAAGATAGGGCGGAGCGGGAGATAGCATTAATTGGACTTATCGATTGAGACCTTCTAGTGCCTTTTCTCTCAGTCCGGAATGCTATTGATTTGATCCAGTCCTTTCATTCGTTATTATTTCGAACAGAGTAGCAATCGATCCAATGTGGATTGGCGACTCATTATCCGCCCGACCAGCCAGAACCTTTACGTCTATAGGGGCTCCGTTCTCCACACATATATGTCCGGATGCGATCGGATTGGAAGAGAAGTTGGCTTTGAAAAAGGGATTGCGGAAGAACCTTGACTATTAGACGGGGGTTCACCATATTAGATATCGATCGTACCAGAGATCTTGGAGAATCGGCGAGAATGAACAACTCTATGAGCTTGGACAACACGATGAAAATGGGAAGGAACACAGAATTCAGCTGGGGCTTTCACTTTCAATTCTTAAAAGCCTCCCCCCCGGTGGGACAAGCGGTAGTACGATTCAAGGGGGGAATTGGACACTCCAGGAACGCATATACCAAAAACTAGAGTAGCGAGGGGCGGTAGAGGCGGCGAGCTTGTTGAGCCCTTCTTTAGTAGCAATGTTCACTACTACTGCCGTTGTTGTGGAGCACCCGCCCTAGTAGACATCGGTACGATTGTAGGATGTTATAACTCATAAGGCAATGATAGGGAGTACTATTAACAACCATCTCGCTCGCTGGTCTTTTCGACCGTATCATCGACCACGATCGAATCCCGCCCGCATTCGGGATCGGGCTGCGGCCTTAAATCAGTAGGGCAATAGCATAGCTATTATTGACCCGGCCCCTATCACTTAAAGGCAGGCCTACTTTCTTCAAGATACGAAACGAGCAGCCGTTTCCGGCTGTCCCTATTGTATTTTAGATGGAGGTTGGTCGTAGATCTACGTTCTGTGGTCTACGATCAGTTATTATTGGTCTACGATCATAGCGCCTTTACTTAGAGAGGGGCAGCGGTACCACGCTCTTCCGTGCTCGTAGGCGGCTTTTGCCCTATGCATCCCGACTAAGGTCTCACAAACGTGCGCTTCCCTTATGCATCCAGCCGCTTTACTAATGTGAATAGGTTATACAGAAGGGTGGGTTGGTTATATACTCTTATGCGCGTTCCTTCTTCGAACCTTTTGGTATGTATTGCCCCCTAACTATAGATCAGATCCACCGGACGAGAAACTAAATTCCGCGCTGCTGCTGAGTCGTCGGACTTATCCACCAAGGGACTCGTGGAATTTCTGTGGATTGCGTTGGGGGAAATCTACCCAAGCTAGGCAGATAGATAGACCCCTTTCCCGCTGCTAAGAGAGAGCAAGAAAGGAAAATCAAATGATTGTTTTTTAACCAGCGCCCCCTTTTGGGTATGCAGGTACTAAGAGTCCTCTCACTACCAACCAGCAGACATCATCTGGCTGGGTCTTGCCGGTATCAACAACGAGAAAAAAACAACCAAATAGAAACAGCAACTAACTATGGCTCTTGGCCCAGACAACGTCCTAGGCGTAGGGGAGATCGGAGCAACAGGGAACGCCTAGACGACGTTTTTCTTCCTGGGCTGCAGTAAGTAGATCGAGAGGTCGTTCCGCCCCTTGTCCCCGAAGATGGGTAATATGTTCTCATACAATGTTGCTCCAATCGGACCTAGCTGGCGAGCGATCCCAGTTCGCGGCAGAGAACAAGACAGCAAGCGAGCGTACCTTTGTTCGCTTCTTCTCCACCAAGCACGGAAGTTTAAGGATAACTGTAGGTCGGTGGCTACCTAAGGAAACTCCGATTCGATCCGCCCCCTGGCTGGGAGGCATTTACCTCATCCCGATCACAAGGAGAGGTTCACCATGATGGGGGGTACTTCTTTTTTTTCCCTTCCGGAAAAAATGAAATGCATAGGGGACCATCCTTTTGTTGCGGCATGCTCCTCAGATTTACGGATTCGCAGGGGGATAAATACCTACTTAGTTGACTGACAATGACAAAGGCTTGCGAAACTAAGTAGCGCCTTTTCCTTTTTGAATAACCCATTCTCATTATCTTTCATAAGTCAAGTAGGCGAACTGATCTACGACCATCCTTAGTAGCGTTGACAAAGAAGAACAGCCGGTTAAAAGACAGCGAATCTTTTTATTTAGATCTTTCTATTATATATAAAATATAGAAAGATCTTTCTTATTATATATAGGGCAAAAAGCCGCCTCTTGATCTGAGGTGCGAAGAGAAACACCTCTTTTTTATGACTTCCACTTATCGATCCCGGCCCGGAAAAGTGACCGACCAGAGCCGAATGAAAGAAAGGTCTTCAAGCCTAGCCCTGTAAGCCCACACCTGTGTAGAGTAGATCGTTCAACACCTGCGGCACAAACCCATTTTTGACCTATTGGTCCTAGTATCATAGGCGACCGAACGGCCGCCCCCTAATTACTAGACCGACCTGCTATAATAATTCCATAAACACCTAGCGAAGATATGGCAAACAAATAAAGTAGCCCTATGTTCGGATCTGACAATACCATACCATAATCAAAAGGTACAACGGCCCGAGCGACCAGACTTAACATAAATGTAGCCACTGGAGCCATTCTAAAAAGGAAGAAATTAGCACTACTTGGTGAAATAGGTTCTTTTAAAATCAATTTCGAACCATCTGCTAGAGGTTGTAACAATCCGAACGATCCCACTACATCAGGACCCTTTCGACGTTGCACAAAAGCCATTACTTTACGTTCAGCTAGCACTAAAAAGGCTACTCCTAGTAGAAGTGGTAGAATTATTCCAAGTATTTCAGCTGGAACAGCTATGTACGTTTTCGATTTTCTATTCACTCATGATCTGGCCCGGTCGACCTGATCATGATATTTCACTCATGATCTGGCCCGGTCGACCCAATCATGATATTGAAGGATGGGACCTTTTCTCGAAAAACTCCGGATCGCGAGAAGAGTTGAAGATGGTGCAACATCGAATCCTGTTACGTTACTTCGAATGGGCCCGCCTCACTTGCTTTCTTTACTGCACAAGGAATTATTATCGCTTGTGCTGAGGATGCTCGTAGATCAGTGAGTTGTATGGTCTACGATCAGAACAATGTGATATCTCACACCAGGTTGTTAAAATGAAGCCTTCCTCCAACTACACAATGTTCTTGTAGATTATAGTGAAAGGTATATAAGCAGTGATTTCATATCTAGAGGTGAATCGTGCTCTAGGAACATCCGAATCCGACAACTAGCACCTGTGAGAACCTTCAACAATCGACGTATTTACTGGGGAGAAAGAGGTGTGGCACCTAAAAGACTGACAAGCAAACACCGGGGAAATCAAATTAGAACGTACAGATAAATCCCTCCCGGGCTCCACGGCCCATATCCGATAGCTATGGAATGCTCTTCACTTATTCTCCTTCTACTTATTGCTGCCTCGCCTCACATCCCTGCAAATAACCGATAGCCAGATCGTCTCCTTCCCAACCGGGCGGGACGCATCTAACACTCATGTTGGGGTTCTTTCCTCTGACCCCCACCATTACTAAAAAAGCTAATAGAGCGGCGAACCAAGGTTTGGAACCCTTTTTTCACTCGCCGATCCGAGGGTGGTCGTAGATCAGGAATGGCTCGAGAGACCTCCCCGCCCCGCCATACCAACATGGTTATTGATTCCCTCCCTTTGAAGTACATTTATCATATCAGCTCCCCGAGTCACTAGAAAGAGGTTGCTTTAGCTCGCGCCCACTACTTCTTCATTCATGGCCTTGATTGATCTCCCTTTCGTATTGTATTCAAATGAATACGAAAGCCTGAAGTCATACAAAGAAAGGTTCTTTCATGCAATGCATAACGGGCGGGTTCTATTTCATATCCTCCAACTCAATGAATGAAGGGAGGTTGGTCATAGATCTACGTTGTGTGGTCTACGATCAATATGAAGATTCAAACAAAAAGGAAAACCATATCTTACTGAATAATCTGACTGAATGAGGAAGAGCTCTTTATGTGGTCTCACTTTACCACCATCTGAAATGCGCGAAACTTCGATTGGTGGAAGCCAGTCCATGAAGATTCTCCCTTTTCTTACGTGCAATTCCCTTCTTTCGGTAAGCATCCAGTATCTCAGCAAATGAACATTTCTCTAAGCTTATCCTGTAGCTTATACGTCGTTTGAAAGCTGCTTCAAGGATCCAACGAATAGCTAAGGTTTGTTGACGATCCCTGGCTACAATCCCAGGGACATCATAAATAGT